CAGAAAAGTGAGTATATTAGTATACTAGAAAAGTATACTAGAAAAAGAAATATACCTATACTCTTACTATAAGATAAAGACTCTTAAGTCTAAATACTATTAGAAATACTATTAAGATAAGGCTTTTCACATGAATACTTAGTAGAACGACTAACGACGAGATTTATTATCGTTTCTCGCGTGTCTCACGAAAGTTAGAGTAGGTGCGAATTCTCCCAATTTGTGACCGACCATACGATCTGTGATATAAATAGGTAAATGTTCCTTTCCATTATGAATAGCGATTGTATGGCCAATCATTGTGGGTATAATGGTAGATGCCCGAGACCAAGTCACTATGATTTCTTTCTCCTCCCTCCTGTTGAGTTTTTCAATTCTTCCCGCTAAATGATTAGCTACAAAAGGATTTTTTTTTAGTGAACGTGTCACGGCTGATTACTCCTTTTTTTCCATTTTTGAAATTGGCATTCTATGTCCAATATCTCGATCTTAATCTGAAGTATAATGATGAATGGAAAAAAGAGAAAATCCTTTAGCTAGATAAGGGAAGGGGCGGATGTAGCCAAGTGGATCAAGGCAGTGGATTGTGAATCCACCATGCGCGGGTTCAATTCCCGTCGTTCGCCCATCACATTATTTCCAATTCCAAAGATTCAATTTTCAATGTTTCTATTTACGGCGACGAAGAATAAAACTATCACTATATTTGTTCCTTTTCCTACTTCTTCTTCCAAGCGCAGGATAACCCCAAGGGGTTGTGGGTTTTTTTCTACCAATTGGGGCTCTCCCTTCACCGCCCCCATGGGGATGGTCTACAGGGTTCATAACTACTCCTCTTACTACAGGACGCTTACCTAGCCAACACTTAGATCCGGCTCTACCCAAACTTTTTTGGTTCACCCCAACATTACCCACTTGTCCGACTGTTGCTAAGCAGTTTTTGGATATCAAACGGACCTCCCCAGATGGTAATCTTAATGTGGCCGATTTACCCTCTTTTGCAATCAGTTTCGCTACAGCGCCTGCTGCTCTAGCTAATTGTCCACCCTTTCCAAGTGTGATTTCTATGTTATGTATGGCCGTGCCTAAGGGCATATCGGTTGAAGTAGATTCTTCTTTTTTCTCAATCAAAACCCCTTCCCAAACCGTACAAGCTTCTTCCAAAGCATACGGCTTTCTAGATGTATATGATGATATCTAGACAGATGGATCTTATATGAATCGTATGATGAAGTACCACATGAGTGGATATATAGGAATCCAAATCTGCCGAATCACTCATGTTATGATCTTCTACATCCTAGGTCTCCCCGTTCCGTCATCTGGCTTATGTTCTTCATGTAGCATTCAGACCGGATGACTCTATGAAATTACGTCGATACTTCCACATATTACGGGTAACGTAGGAGACATCTCTATTTTTCCCCGGGGGTCTTTCTAATTACCACTGCTTAGCTTTCAATTCGCCTCTGACCATCAAATTAAATGTGAATAACCCGTCCTCCTCTCTTTGAAACAAGGGGCGCTTCCGGTTCTGTGCGCGCTTCAAACAATTTTGTCTTCTCCATATTACCATATCTCTAGAGTCAATAATTTTCTATGAGGAACTACTGAACTCAATCACTTGCTGCCGTTACTCAACAGTTTTCTGTTGAGGTCTATCCCGTAGAGGTACTCCGATTGGATCAGTGATCGATTCCTAGGTTTCGTCGTAAACCTAATTGGTTACTTCCAATTACGTAAATCAATAGTTCAAACCGCACTCAAAGGTAGGGCATTTCCCATTGATATAGGAACTTCTGTACCAGAAACAATGGTATCTCCAATTATAGCCCCTCTGGGATGTAAAATATATCTCTTCTCACCATCCCCATAGTGTATGAGACAAATGTATGCATTTCGATTAGGGTCATATTCTATGGTTACGATTCTACCAGATATCTCTTTTTCATTCCGTCGAAAGTCGATTTTACGGTATAGACGCTTATGACCTCCCCCTCTATGCCCTGCGGTAATGATCCCTCTGGCATTACGACCTTTACCACAACGATGCTGTCCATAGATCAAATTATTTCGTGGATTGGATTTCACTTGACTGTCTACGGCTCCATTGCGTGTGCTCGGGGTAGAAGTTTTGTATAAATGTATTGCCGTGTTATTAAGTCTTTTGCTTTAAGTTCTTTTCTCTATAAGAGGTGGGATAGAATAACCCGGTTGAAGCGTAATGATCATACGTCTGTAATGCATTGTATGTCCCATCCTTCTACCCTTTCCCGGGAGTCGATGACTATTCATAGCTATTACCTTGACACCAAAGAAGAGTTCGACCCAATGCTTTATTTCTGTCCTAGTTGATCCTGATTCGACATTAGAAGTATATTGATTGTTCCCCAATAACCGAATACTTTTTTCTGTAAATACTGCATATTTGATTCCATCCATAAATCCATTTTCTTCCCTATGAGTTCCAGTATCGATAAGAATTATAGTTCTTACTGTTCATATGTTATGGTATGAATATACCATACCAATTCGCTATGTATGGATGATGAGATTCCATTGATACAGAGCCAATTCCAATAGACTTATTGAATGTTCCCATTGGCGTGCATCCAGCAGGAATTGAACCTACGAATTTGCCAATTATGAGTTGGGCGCTTTAACCATTCAGCCATGGATGCTTAACAGGGATCATCGTACATCGTGAATAACCAAATTCCAATTGAAATGAAATCTTTAGGAGGAATCAATGAAACGACATCAATTCAAATCCTGGATATTCGAATTGAGAGAGATATTGAGAGAGATCAAGAATTCTCACTATTTCTTAGATTCATGGATCAAATTCGATTCAGTGGGATCTTTCACTCACATTTTTTTCCACCAAGAACGTTTTATGAAACTCTTTGACCCCCGAATTTGGAGTATCCTACTTTCACGTGATTCACAGGGTGCAACAAGCAATCGATATTTCACGATCAAAGGTGTAGTACTGCTTGTAGTAGTGGTCCTTATATCTCGTATTAACAATCGAAAGATGGTTGAAAGAAAGAATCTCTATTTGATGGGGCTTCTTCCTATACCTATGAATTCCATTGGACCCAGAAAGGAGACATTGGAAGAATCTTTTTGGTCTTCCAATAGAAATAGGTTGATTGTTTCGCTCCTGTATCTTCCAAAAAGGAAAAAGATTTCTGAGAGTTGTTTCATGGATCCGCAAGAGAGTACTTGGGTTCTCCCAAGAAAGAAAAAGCGTATCATGCCTGAATCTAACCGGGGTTCGCGGTGGTGGAGGAACCGGATCGGAAAAAAGAGGGATTCTAGTTGTCAGATATCTAATGAAACCGTAGCTGGAATTGAGATCTCATTCAAAGAGAAAGATAGCAAATATCTGGAGTTTCTTTTTTTATCCTATACGGATGATCCGATCCGCAAGGACCATGATTGGGAATTGTTTGATCGTCTTTCTCCGAGGAAGAAACGAAACATAATCAACTTGAATTCGGGACAGCTATTCGAAATCTTAGGGAAAGACTTGATTTGTTATCTCATGTCTGCTTTTCGTGAAAAAAGACCAATTCAGGGGGAGAGTTTCTTCAAACAACAAGGAGCTGGGGCAACTATGCAATCCGATGATATTGAGCATGTTTCCCATCTCTTCTCGAGAAACAAGTGGGGTATTTCTTTGCAAAATTGTGCTCAATTTCATATGTGGCAATTCCGCCAAGATCTCTTCGTTAGTTGGGGGAAGAATCAGCACGAATCGGATTTTTTGAGGAACGTCTCGAGAGAGAATTGGATTTGGTTAGACAATGTGTGGTTGGTAAACAAGGATCGGTTTTTTAGCAAGGTACGGAATGTATTGTCAAATATTCAATATGATTCCACAAGATCTATTTTCGTTCAAGTAACGGATTCTAGCCAATGGAAAGGATCTTCTTCTGATCAATCCAGAGATCATTTCGATTCCGTTAGAAATGAGAATTCAGAATATCACACATTGATCGATCAAACAGAGATTCAGCAACTAAAAGAGAGATCGATTCTTTGGGATCCTTCCTTACGAACAGAGATAGAATCAGATCGATTCCCGAAATGCCTTTTTGGATCTTCCTCCATGTCCTGGCTATTCACGGAACCTGAGAAGCGGATGAATAATCATCTGCTTCCGGAAGAAATCGAAGAATTTCTTGGGAATCCTACAAGATCAATTCGTTCTTTTTTCTCTGACAGATGGTCAGAACTTCATCTGGGTTCGAATCCTACTGAGAGGTCCACTAGAGATCATAAATTGTTGAAGAAAAAACAAGATGTTTCTTTTGTCCCTTCCAGGCGAGCGGAAAAGAAAGAAATGGTTGATATATTCAAGATAATTACGTATTTACAAGATACCGTCTCAATTCATCCTTCGGAACCAGATCCGGGATGTGATATGGTTCCGAAGGATGAACCGGATATGGACAGTTCCAATAAGATTTCATTCTTGAACAAAAATCCATTTTTTGATTTCTTTCATCTATTCCATGACCGGAACAAAGGGGGATACGCGTTACGCCACGATTTTTTTGAATCAGAAGAGAGATTCCCAGAAATGGCGGATCTATTCACTCTATCAATAACCGAGCCAGATCTGGTGTATCATAGGGGATTTGCCTTTTCTATTGATTCCTACGGGTTGGATCAAAAAAGATTCTTGAATGA